AGACGAAAAGATGATAAGGCTGATTTACTTGTGAAACTCTATCTTTCTTTCTTCAGTCTTTGTCGAGCCGCCAAACGGCTGTCGAACAGAATTGTAGAGTCCATAGTCTCTCTTCCTGAGTCTAAAGAGAAAGAACGCCTCATTAACAACAAAGTATAAGAGGTGTCTCAATCTTATAAGACCCTAATCTTTAGGTATATTCCTCAGAGATATGAGTACTTATTCTGATGTTCTCGCTTCTCATAGTAGGGCTCCCGGGCGGTTAGCCTTCTCGACTAGCTCTGGTGCTGGAAAGAGGAGAACGCTTTATGTAAATTTGTTCTTCAACGTCTTCTGCGACCAGTCCATGACTTCCTAATGAAAGTCTTAAGGACTCTTCCTACTGACGGCACATTTTTTCAGATAAAGCCATTCAGTAGGTTGGTCGGAGAGATGAACGCTTACTCATTTGACCTTCAGTCTGCTACCGATAGGGCTTGGCTTGGGTTACAGAGTGCGTTGATTGCGCAGCTCTTAATTCCCTGTCGGCGTTTGTATGTAGCGCTTTCAGGTCCTATCCATTCAGGGCTCCTTTCTTGAAGAAGATACCTCAGGTTAAGTCCTTAACTTTAAGAGTAGGACAGCCTTTGTTTGGGTTATTACTCCTCTTCTCTTGGCCTCTCTTCACTCTTACTCACCATTTATTGGTGATGTATTGTGCAGAGCAAGTGCACCCTGGACAGAAGTTTGATAAGTATGCGATCCTTGGGGATGATGTTGTTATATGCGGCATCGAGGTCGCCAAGATTTATAAACAGACTCTAGCGGAGTTGGGAGTTGACATATCAATGTCAAAGTCTCTAATCTCACACTCAGGGTCTGCTGAGTTTGCGAAGCGCTTTTCTTTTGGTGTAAATTTGTCCCCTGTGTCGATCCGAAACCTGCTTAATTCTCATCATTTGCCTGGTGCTTTATCTCTTCTAGTTATTAAAAAAAGAGGTTTAGCACTTTCTGTAGGCTTCATGGTGCTGGATTTAGAGTAATCTCGCGACTCTCCAGCACTCTCTCAAAACGGTATGAACGTTTGAGGAGTGTTTGGTTTAAGTCTTGCTTACCATTTGATTTGTGGCTAGGAAGGGGTCACCCTCTTAGTCCTTATCTGAAGGGTCACTTAATAAGCTTATTAAGACGGGCCTATAAGCCCAAAGACCTAGTGGTCCCGCCAGACTCGATTTATAAGTCTGAGTCTATGGCGTATCTCACTGAGGTCACCCTTTTACGTTCATGGACAGCCAATTGGCTCCAGTACGTTAAATGGTATTATACTCAAGCACTTCTGCCTAGTTTACTCCTTAATGACTTCTTCGATGCACCTGTCTTCACTCGACACTGGAAGGTGAAGAGTGAGGACCCTGAGTTAATCCGATTTGGATTGCTCTGGCGTCTTTACGATGAGGTTGCAAAGAAAGGTCCGTCCTATATGGGTTTTATCCTTGCGGACAGTAAGTTAACTCATCCTGTTACTTTACTTGGAGGGGTCTCCGGTACGGAGTTCCTTTGGTTTGCTTCTAGGTTACCTTAACTGACCATCCTTCTCATTCGATCCGTGCTATTTATTAACGAATTACCACTTTTTCTGTGGTTTCGATTCAAAAGAAGTGGTTGAGATCCTCTAGCCTTCCACTTCGAGACCGACCAAAGCGAATAGGCTGGCGCGAAGGAGAATTCTATTTGTTCTTCGATTCCCATCCCAAGTGAAAGTCTAAAAGACTAATCCAATCCCACTCATTTGGCGGATTTAACACGGGTCACATCAAAAGAGAATGAAGGGCGTTTAGCATAACTCCTTCGAGAACGAAATCCCAAATACAGATTGGGCAAACTCTACCCCATCTTCAACTCAAATTCCTGTCCTGGGAGAGGTCCATTCTCAATAAAATTCCGTCCTCTCTCTTTCTTACTAGGCGACAAAGCGGAATCACGCTCTGTAGGATTTGAACCTACGGCATTGGGTTTTGGAGACCCACGTTCTACCGAATTGAACTAAGAGCGTCAAGGTCAGGATATCCCCCAATTCCTCTCCCGTTGGTCGAGTACGCTCCACTCTTTATCCTTTCGGTTGAGCACAAGTGAACTTCCCTTTCATTCAAGTCTGCTTTGTTTAGAGACTTTCTATATGCAATTTGTCTTAGAAAGGGACTTGCTTACTCTGATATCTATGAGCTCACTGGGAAGAAGAAGAAGTGACTGCGTTTATCTTCTCCTCGCTTCGGGCTACGTACCGTATCATCCTGGTAAGAAAGAGACAGGAGAGAATTGCACAAGTCGAAACTTCTCATCCAGTAAGTCCAATTTCGATTTCTAGGATAGGGCTAAGTTATAAGTTATTTCCATTCTTCTTTCAGCCTAAGCTCGGTTACACTGCATTCCGCTTTTGAAATGGATGGAATCGACTGTGCTCTACCTAGGTAGGGTACTGATTCCACTGCGAAAAAGATTCCATTTCTTTTCATTTACCAAGCACGAACAAAATGAAAGGATTACGATCCACTCTTCAACATGCATCGATCTCCGCACACACCAGAGCAATAAACACGCTCTCTCTGCCCTCTTATCAAGGAAACAGGATCCCTGCTCCTGCCTGAGAAGTAAGTGCACCGAAGCTGAAAGTGGAGGAAAACATAGTTGAGCCGAAGGTCATCTGTAGAGAGATCTTCTTTATTTTATTGCTGGAAATGCCTTTGATTGGAGGTGAGGGACCAATGCTATGGCTGTTGGTGAAGTGAATTGATCCTCGGGCATGGTTTCGAGCCTTTCTCCTTCCTTATCCTTAAGCATTCCTTAATGGATGGCTCGGTATAATGCTTTATGGGTCATATTTCTTGTTTGGACGTTCCTTCGCGGATCTCTTAATCCATAGCATGTTCCTGCAAGGAAAGACTTTATAAGAGAAAAAAAGCAGCTCTAACCGTGGGCTACCTTGGAAGGTAAGATGGCAGGGCTAATCAGTCAACCGGAAATTAGGACAATAATAAGGCTTTTCCATCTCATCCATTTATCGGAGTCGCTAGCTTTTGCTAGTAAATTGATCAGGACGAGGTGTTCAATTACTGGGGCGGATTCGTGACAAAATAGGGCATCCTAGCTGGGCAATAGCTCGAGGTACTCTCGCTTCTTTCTAATGAACAAATAGACTTCCTTTGAAGTTGAACACTTTCTCAATTGTGAGCTGGAAAGTGAGTCTGAAGCGAGTTGGTATGGTCTAGGGCTTCCGATTCACACCCTCTCATAGCCATCTGCCCTTAATAGAGTTACGATGAAATAGCCTGTTTTGGGGCATAACCCTTATTTATAGAAGGGAAAACTTTAGGAAAATAATACATTTGACTCAACCCCGTGTTTTTAGGCATCGACCTGCTTTTGGGTTAGGACGAGCTTTGAAAAAGCCTATTTTTGATTAGTTTATCTGGTATAGGAGAATGAAAAACTTTCTAATTTTGGCTTGTCTATTAGTGGAAATGGGCCGATGAGCTTTACTTTAGCCCCTGGGCTGGATCAAACAATTTTCTTTTCGAAGCCGTGCATTAACTAAAAATGTGGGCTTTCACCGGTGGGGAAGGTTCAAATTAGAAGAGATATGCCAATATAGCTTCAGTGGATCTAGTGGGAATCCCAAGTCAGTCTCTTACTTAAGAGGCAGACTCTCTCGTTCTTCCAGTTTCCTTCGATTCTGTAGATTAGTCATCCATCTGGACTCGTCAGTCTTGTTGGTAGCCGCCCGTAGTCCCTTTTTCCAGTCTCAGGGAAGGATTCAGATAGAACCGATTCAACAACAGAGGAAAAAACTTTCTATTCCAAGGAGGTGGGAAGGGCTTTCAGTCCAGACTCATTCTTCTAGGTCCAATTCCACACGGAGCGGCAATCAAGATGGCAAGGAAAGTCATTGATAGAAAGATTGCTACTCTAGCTTCGCTAATGAGAGTTGGGAGTTAAGTTGGCTTACGTTCCTGTGGAACTTCCGAGACGAAGCTAAGGCTTTCGAAACTATAACCCAAAGGGTATGTTTAAAGCACAGTTTTGCCCAGAAGCTCATAGGTTAGGTCGAATACCGGGTTTCTCTCCTTAGCCTATGGCCTATGGATCTGCCTTGCTTAGGCTTTCTTCTATCCCATTAGCTGTAGAGCATCCAGTTCAAGCAGAATTCTAACTTGAGGTGAGGATGGCACCTTCTTATTTATTTTATTGCTACTGGTTTGTTCCACAGTCCCACTTCCTCACTCCCCGGCTATACAGGGCCTTCCGCAAAGGCAGGTGAGCTGTTTGCAGCTAAGTCAAAGCAGCAGAGAGTCGCTGGGAAAACCTTGATTCAAAACAACCTCGTTCTCCTTGAGCCCCAGGAATAAAATCAAAACCTTGCATTGCACCTTAGAATAGAATCGATTCTAGCTACCTTTCGGAGATTGAGTAGGCCCTTTCTCCGGCTAACGTCTATCCCTTTTCTTGTTTTTTTCCCTAGTCCCTGATTCACAAGTAGTCTATTTAGAAAGAATAGATATCCCGCTTAACCTTTCGTAGCTGACTTGAGTCCCTAAAAAGTCATTCGATTGCTCGTGACGGATAGATACACATATGGTATGGGGTTTAGCTATTGAAGTGAGTCTTTGTCCGAGATGCAAGCTATTCTTCTCTTTCACCTGAGATCAACTTGCTTGTTTCCTCGTCCATGAGATTTGACATTTGTGATGAAAGACCCGGCGTAGTCAGAATCAAATAGTCATTCCCAACCTCCGATACAAATGAAAGTCGTCTTGTCCAGTCCTACCTATGCCAATTTTTGTACTTTGATCACATGGAGATGGTTTATATTAATGTAATTCCGATCGATGCCCAAAGGTCTTTCATTCAAGCTCATTAGGTGCGGTAATTGAACATCAGTTATAGCATTTCTAGGAAGGGATCTTACCGAAGTTCTCTGAATACCGCCCTAATCTTCTGTCCAAGTACCTATCCACCCATTGTATTGTCACTTGACTGAGCCAGAAAGCGTGAGAACAACTTCTTGCTCCATCGCCTAAGATCGAATTGAACCCCTATGATTGAGTACTTTTCAATTGGTCGTATATATTTAGTGTCTATATAATCTCTATCTTGTTTTCCATAGCCTTATCTCCTATATTCCACTGGTAAATTTCTCTTTATATCTATAAAACAAAATAATAGAGACATCTAATAAGATAAGAAGGATTTTTAGTGACATGGGTGAAGTACAGCAGCAACTTACTAAGGCAACGGCAAGACTAGAAATCCAAAGCCCAACCGGATCTTCTTTCTCTGGAAACCCCCCAACTGGTAAGGGTAAGCAAAAGAAGCAAGCCAGCTTCGGTAGTAGCTTCAAAGGAATTGGTAGTCTGTCTTTTTTAGGAAAGCATTCATAATGTATGAACTCAACCCATGTTCAAAAGCTTGAACAATGAAGTGAAAGGCTTGACTTTCTGGTTTTCATCATTGTCGACAGAAAGAAGGGTGTGTTTTAATTTCCTTTGTTTGTTGACCGAATCCCATCTTTCTCAGTTACATGCCGATATTAGGCCTTAGAGCTACTTAGAGTGTGGGGGGAGGGGGAGTTTACTTTAAACGGCTGACTGCTCCAGTTCTTGTCTTAAGGGTATGTGAGACCCCATAAGTTGAGTAGTGCTGAGCCAGGTTTTTTTAACCTGTTGAACGGTTCAAGTAGAAGTAAATAAGTAAAAAGTTGAAACCCCAGACTAATTTATAGTAAACAATATGAGCAAAAGACAGGAATCCGCGGATAAGGCGAAAACATTTGCATTCGATGCATCAATGAATGTGCTTGCGGCCTCTTCTCTGCTCGATGCCTATTCTGTTCCTTCTGTGGCATTTGTCACCTATTCTTCATCCCTTGCGGAAGCCCTTTTTTCAACTTTCTTTCAGCTCGTCAAAGGACCCACCCTTGGGTATTCAAACTTCCAAGGCAGATACACACCTCTCCTCTATGCCTGGCTTCCTTCCTCCACAGAACACTTACTATCTTGGCGTGGGATAAAAAGAATTTTATTATCTTCTTTCCTCGGTATTTACCGCTTCGCCTCTATGCTATCAAGAAGAAGGAATGTCGGGATTCCTAAGATAAGAATAGAAATAGCGATATGCCGATTTGCTGCTGTTAAAAAGCTAGGCACCTCTGTATTCTTATTGCCAATCTCTATTAGCTCCCGAACAGCCTATTCGATTTCTGTGCTTAAGCTTGTTGCTTGTTCTCACTTATTCTTTTCTTGGCTTGGATCTAGATATAGATAATAGATGTGGCAAGTCAAAGAGCTGAGTTGTCGAAAACACTAGCAGCTCCTTCCCCAACTTTTGCAAATGAACCCCGTTCAAACGCTACAAAAATTATCACCGTTTACGCCGCAACATGCCCGATTGCGAGAGAGAGAAAAGAGCATTTAATGCCATGGCCTTCGCTCTAGTTATGCTACTACTACTAATGCCCGTACTCCAACAGCTAAATCGATGGCATCGCTTATTCCCTAAGCCAGTCAAATCGTATCAACCTTTGAGTCAGCGCCTTGGCAGCTCGTGTGTAATCGAATTCTGGTTAGAGGGTCTTATCTTAATCTTACTATTTCCTTGCTAGAAGTACTACCGTAACGCTTTGAAGTATCGCAAACTCCATTGCTTTGCTTGAGCGAACCACTTGCTTATGGCGCTTTAAAAGTGGTATAATTTTTATATACTACCTGGTTGAATGAGATTCAACATTTGTTTAGGGAAGGAAAAAAGGGCTAATGGGCTACGAAGCCTCTGTTCAAAAGTAGCTCGGAAAAGTAAGTAGAGTAGATCAAAACCGGTAGTCTGATAGCGCATCTTCGATGCCTCCCGTCCGTTCTATGATGAATGAGACATTTCATGAACGTTCTTCCTATAGGGAAAGGGAAGAAGGACTTAGCCAGTCTGAAATTTGTGGATGACTATTTTGCTTTAAGGGCTTTCCCTACTTAAGGGTTATCCTCTAACTAGAATAGAAATCGGGGATGGCACTTCCCCCAGAAATCTCTGATGTAAACCAAAAAGACTAAGATCGGATGAAGCATCCCCTCGCTCTTAACCTTTATGTGACCGCAATAGCAAGGGACAGGAGCTCCCCCTTTAAAGACGTTAGCAATCACAATAGCTTTTTCCTCCCCCCCACCTTGGGTACGAGTGATAGACATTCAATTCACGCGCATCCCTAGCTTGATCTCTTTCTCTTCCCTTTAGCTTTAGGCTTACGGGTAAGCACCTCTTCTCAATTCAAAGAAGTGCTCAGTCCTAACTCCGCACCTTTACTCCCTCCCTGACTTTCCCATCTTCCTTCGCTTGCACCCTACGACCGAAGACAAGGAAGTCGTCATCCTTGCCGGTGGCCTCGCCTCTTTAGGGTCTTCCATGTCTGGATGGTATGGCTTTAGACACCCCACATGGAAGACAGGGTGTATCTTTAGCTTGGGAAGAAGCTGAAGTTTTTAGGCAACCTACTTTGATGGGTAATGTCCTTTTTTTTTGAGGGGAATCCCCACCTGAAGTATACCTTAGTCTATAAGCTCCGTTTGTCAGTCTTTCTCTTATTATGATGAAGGGTCCATCCCAATTTGAAGAGAACTTACCAAACTTGGGATCATTGGTTCTGGGCAAGTGTAGCTTCCAAACCAGTTAGCCAATGCTTCACTTATTCTTTACTTTCTTATTGTATGATCGAGCTACCCTTTTTTTGCCTTTATTACAGTTAAAGCGTGAAGCCTTGCTTCATCCGGCTGCTCTAACTCCATTATTTGTTCTGCATATTCCTATTGAGTTAGTTGGTGTTGCTTTGCTCTTATGATTGAAGGCACTACTAATTCAGCAGGTAAACTTCATGGCCCCATGGTGGGGCATAAGGCGTTTTTCCTGTCTTGCTTTTGAAAGTTTTTCGATGTGCCCATAGCATAATTCCCTCGGGCTAAGTTCAGTTGTTGAAACTCGGCAAGCTCATCTTCCCGAGGTAGAGTGGAATACACGAGCACTTCAACATGCTTGCCCGAGACCATTCACCAGGTGATCCCTAGGTTACAGCAGGGCAGTCCTGATTGAACTAACTAGTTGCTTAGCCAAACTCGTGACATTTATCAATGAACTGTGTGTCAACGTTGTGCCTTCTTTTCTTTTTGACTCTCTAACTATCTTAACTTTAAGGTTAAGTTAGTGTTCCGGGAAATAAAATAAAAAGTAATTAGATACTACGGGGCTAAGAGAAGAAAGTGAGAGAAATTTATTATATAATAGAACTGGCTTTTCGGAAGCTGAATTTTGATTAGTCGTCCTATCGTAATTAAATATTAAATAAGTACCCGAGGGCCACCGATATAGCTCTTGGAGGGCTAGTAGAAGTTGTTCACTCGGTTCGAAGAACAGGACCGACTGTGATCTTCTCTGCTTTTGTCGACTCGGAACGAATGCTTGAAGCTTCAAATACCGTTCTTTGGTCTTGTCTTGTGAAAATGCTTTCCCCGCTTCGTACCTTGTTTGTGACTATGGTAGCATGGTCTTTTCTCAACTCCCTATAGGAAGGAAAAAAAAGTTATGCCTAAAATCCCGACTTTCCTCGTTCAAGTTCAACCCCGGTAGCAGTAGCAAATGTCGGAGTGGTAGCTGTTGGTGCTCAAGTCGACGGTTCACTCTCTTCGTGGTTAGCTGCGAATACAAATGGGATTTCTCTTTGTGGTAGCGGTAGGTGGTAAGAAGACTAGCTTTGCTTCTTCCTCTCTAGGCGCTTGAACATGGGCAATTGCTTTATTAAAGGAAGAGCTGGGCGGCAACGGAGATCTTGTAAGTTTAACTAATTTCGATAATTAACAATTAATCCCGTGCAATCACTAAATAAGAAGCTTTTCTTCCTTTCGATCCTTGAAGTGGGATTTCTCGTAGGTGATGGTCGCAACCGCTTGATCGCCTATTCCTGCAATTGTAAGTGTCTTCTTTATGGAAAAAAAAAAGAACCTTGCTATGAATGAAATATCATAAAAGATGTGAAAAATCCCTGCTCTTCACTGTCTTTTCTTTCTGATTCAGACTAAGAAAGTTGATCGAGAAACCACCGCCCGTGCTCATAGAGCCGGTCCCAGGTAGGCTAAGATCCTATCCGTCCTTTGAAGAAAGCCAGGTCTTTATTGCGTGTCAAGTGCGAGATTGGCTCAAAAATAGCGTATGAAAGGTTTATGGTCTATCTGATACCTATCTATCTAGTACGATCGATCAAGTCATTCAGTAAAGTCTCTTCGCGTTGTGTTTATGGAATTCTATTAGAGCAGGTCGGTCTAGGTAGTTGATATTGCTCCCGATAAATTCTTTCCTTTTTCGTCTTCGTTGAGTGAGGAGCGATGTCAAGTCTGTTTATTGTTCAGTGAGTGAATGGAAGTGCGGTTGTAACTGCTTTACCGGCGAAAAGGAATCATTCCAAGCCCTGGAAGTCTTCCGACCAGTCTTATTCTATTCCGGTAGTCCCTAAAGTGGTAAGGTATCATAAGAGAAGAGAGATGCCAAAGATGAAAGGAAGGAGAGGTCAAAAAAGCCTATTCCATCTAGTCCGTAATCCGTAGCACGTAACCCCTATGCCGGTCCTGTAGAGCGAGTTCCTTTTGTTTGAGTCTGTGAAACTCCTTGATGAAGTGAAGCAAGGACGCTTTTATCTTTTAGCGAGTGTTAAGTTCCTGGCCTTGTTGTGTCACGAAGGCTCGAAAACTTTTGATTCTTGCTTTATTTCTTTCTTTTTCCTCCTTCATCAAAGAAAAGAATGGATTTTCTTTCTTGCTTGGCGAATTGCCTTTTTTAGTAATTTGTCTTGTAAGATTTCTCCGGCATAATTTTTCTTTCCTCAGTGGATGTCTTCGATCGTGTAACCTTACTTCTCTTTCCCTCTCTCCCGCCAGCCAGCCGACTTTACTTATTCCGCCCATTACTACCGTACTATCCCGTATTCTGAAAAAGCGAAGGATCCCCCCAACTTTCTTAGTCGTGGAAGGGGCTATTGCCTTTTCTGTACTAGTTTTTTTTAATCTCTTAGTCCGGCTATTACGTATATACCGTAGTCCCTATGTCTGATGCTGGCCCTTTCGTCCTAGCTTTCCATTCCGTAAGCATTCCAAACCCTACCATTGTAGTAAGGAAGGCTTACTTCTTTTTGGTTGTTACAAGGCTCGATGTAATTGAGGGTTGTCTGCTAGCCTGTGTAATAGTAATAGCCCCCCGGGGCTTATCTTCTTTTCTTCTAGCATCTCCCGTAGCGGAGAAGGGACCATTTCTTTTGCTTCGAATCAATCCTATCATCAGTAGGGGCCTAATTCCAGTCTTCGAGGCAGGCGAATCGAATCGGACTAAAAGGAATAGGTTTCCTATCCCCTAGGTGGCAGAGCAGCCTTTAGATAGAGTTTAGAGTAGAGCTCACTTCCCCACTCGGTTCCTAATCTGTGGATTACTAAAAGACTCCCGATACCGGACATTACGCATTAGACTGATTGGACCACTTAATAGGACCCCTTTGGCTTGGCTATTCTGGGCCTTCTTCTATTCGTACCTGCTTCCGTTTCTGCCCCCGCCATTAAAGCTTTCTGGTCCAGGCCTCAGGCACAGACCTGAAACTTAACTGATACGCAAAACTAAATGAAGCACAAAAGTCACATCCATCCATATATATGGGAATAACCCCTGTTCGTAAACCCTGTTGTCTTAGGCTGTATGAGTCTTCCTTAAACGAGTGAAACGCTCTAAAGAGTAGCCTACGGGAGATAGCTATATCTTTTCTATCTTCTTAATAACAAGCACAGAAGCAGGAAAGCTAGCCACCCCGATTCCTTCTTACTTCACTTTAGGCAGTGTCCATACGTTCCGGCGTGGTGCAAGAGAAAGAAAGTCTTATAAGTATTCCCTTTCATGAGATCAGTAGTTGGTGGAATTCTTAAAAGTCTTTCCGCTGTTTTGGGAGAGCACAAAAGCTGATTGATTAGGAAAGAGCTGCTAAGAGGGATGACTCGCCCTTAGCCCTTGTCTAAAACCTAGCAAACAGACCGTTGTAAACCAGGTGAACTAGAGCGAACAGGAGAAGCAAATAGCGGCCTCTCATCCAATCCACCTATCGCAGTGAAAGTCTGGTATTCCTATCTTTGATCCGCCGATTCAGGCGCGATTTCAGCGAATACAATAATAGAATGCAAGGAAGGGTTCCCCCAGGAAAGGCATCTCGACTGCTTCCAAAATCAGGTCATCGACCAGTAATGCGACTTGTAGAAGACTCCCTACCTATACCTAGCGGAGTTGGCACTAATAAGGAGAGCAGAAAGCAGCTACCGGCCGAGATCCACGACTTTCAGATCCGCATGCAAGGGAAGATCCGCTTATTCTTTGAGATGACAAAGCTCCCCACTAGACTAGACGCAAATTGCCGAATCAACACCAGGCAGTATAGGAGTGCTTTCTTTGATCGGCGTTCCCCAGACCAGAACTGAAAGGACATACCAGCCCCCGAAGGAATCTCGGGCATTCCTTCATGTCGGGAGGAGGTACCGGTTGGAGGAGAAGATAAGGACAGCTTTCTTCCATTCCACTCTTGCTCCAATCCCAATAGTCTGAGATTGAAGATGATGTCAACAGTTAGCCAAGAAGGTTTATGGCAAACTGGAAGGAGTTTTGATAGATAAATGATCTACCTTAGGTAATGCTTTGCTTTAAGTGGGAACCGGTGGAGATTGAGGTGAAGGTCTTGTAGTCTCCGGATTGGTTGGAGTAGAGCTAGTAGATCGGACACCTTCGCCAACTTGAGAAGAATGCTCATCTGAAATGAGAGTCGTTGCAGCGGAGCGATTTGAGCATCATTGCTCGGTGTCACTGATTCCCCATGGTTGGCTTCCGGCTCTGCAATCAGAGGTCCTTCTATCCCATCCCGGTTAGGATTCATTTCCTCGGGTTGATGCTCTATTTCTTCTTGGTGCTCAGCCCTTGGAACTTGAACAAAAATGTCTTCAGTTGTTGGAATTGGATCTGCTTCCTCGATTGGTCCCATCTGGCTTTCCTCCAAAGGTGGTTGGGGTGCGATTCGGTCAAACTTCTGTCCCGGATGTATTATATTAGGTGCCTGTGTTAAAGTAGAAAGGTTTAAGACAGCAGTCATAAAAGGAAAATGGAAGAAAGTAGGTAGTACCTCTCTGTTCTCTGCTGAGGAAGGCTTTTTTCAAGGTTATTCAAATGGTGAAATAACGACTATTCCTCCGGCTGGACGAAAAATGCTTGCTTCAAGATCGAACAACGAATCTCGATCGAATCTCATAACCAGGTTCCGAAGGTCGAACAACTTCTTCTATTGAATGGGCATCGGGTTCTTGGGCTAAAGCCCTAACAGCCTATTGATCGGGAAAGGGGAAGTTCCAATGAAAGCTTTTCAAAGGTTATACATTAGCGATTGATTCGGAGGATAGAGAATGGAGTAGGAAGGCTGTTCAGTCTTGAATCTGCCCTCCCTCACTGATTGACTCCTCCGGGAAATGTCGAATAGTAGGGACAGCGGAAGGGTGAGATTCTTTCTTCAGCGGCGGATGGAGAGGCAATTCTAACGCAACTGTTAATGGCCGAGCCTCCTCTTCTTCTTGCTGCCTTACTTGCGAGACTTTATACTTTCTACAGCAAGAAAAGTGCTTGCATATAGTGGAAGGGCTTTTTTTTGCACATGAAGAAGAAAAGGAAGAAGAAGCTGTTGAGTCAGATGTGGCATTATACTTTTTTCAAATAGAATCCCTAAAGCAATTCCTGTAAAGCTATCGTCATTACCATCGTTGCTATTTGAGCTGTTAGCGCAATTGAAGGAGAAGATGCTCTTACTTTGGTTTTCAGGAAGCTAGGGAGTCTTTGGTACTTCCAACCAATGAGAGTCATTTCACCGATAACCGATTTTAGGAATAAGACCCCAACACCTCTATCGATTGACTATCTTGATGCGGAGGGGCCGCTTCTTCATGAACCAAAAGTGATAGTTTTCCTAAACCAACAGATCCTCTTTCTCACAGCATTTTCGGAGCAGGCTCAGTGCTTTCTTTAGCCTTGGGAGAAATCGATTCGGTAGTGAGAATCGATTGAGACTTAATCATACCTGAGCCTTCTCTAACCTTCTTTGGGCAGTTAGCTATAAAAAAAAAGCAAGAAATGAGAGCTAGAACTAATGCCACGCCACGGTCTATGTCTTTTGACAAAACTTTGCTAGAGGGAACTCTAGGATGATCATCTGGTAGGTCGTCAAGGGTCTCAATAGGAATCTAGTTGGAAATCCGGTCTGTCTGTCAAGAAAGAAAGCTCTAGTTCAATTCAAATAGGTCAAGCGAAGGAGGACATAGAATATTACTATTGAAAGTGACAGACGTCGGGCTTAAGAAAAGAAAAGCAGGTTTCGGAGCTTAGATCCGGGTACACACCCGGAACAGGCCTAGGAAAGAGAGACAACGGAATCATCAAACCTATTCGTCATAAAGATCTAGAAAGCAGGGAAAGGGGGCTTCTCCTCACAAGAATACACGGAATAGATAGACGCTAAACGATTCCAATCTTAAGGATCAGTTTCAAGCATAGACGCCTTATCCACCCACAATTGGACTCAACAATCTCTTTTATCATAAGAAAGGGAACAGGGGACTTAGGGTTTCCGCGTGCCAAATCCAAGCCCTTCTCCCGTAGAGTACCTGTATCCTGTCTTTCTGGCATATCTCTCTTTTTGTGCCTAGACATCTGATAATGGATGCCCATTCCCGGGATTGCTGCCATGATATGGAATAGAATAGCTTACTTTCTTTCTGAGGTGTGGTCTATCCGAATAGCTAGAAGCAGAGCGATAAGAAGAAGAGCGGTGGGTTTCCAAGAACCGGAGATGGTGTTATCTATATACGGAACAGCACGAACAATCCTTGACCTTTCGATTGAGGGTCTTCAGCAGTGGGCTTTCCATAAGGTAGGAGGTGATTGAAAAAGGGGAAGCCCAAACAAAAAGAAAAAGAGCTTATTAGCTTTCTATTAACAATCTCCTCTTTCCTCATGCATACAAAAATCTCGCTTCTCTGACCCCCCTCCCATCACCCCGGCATCGGATTCTCACACTCGGAGCGGCTCCCTCAACCTCGTAGTTTCGCTTGAAAAATCAAAAATGACTTACTTATAGTAAGATTGGGAGCAACCTTCCTTCGTGGCTGTTGGACATCTTCCGATTCGTAAGACAAAACTTTCATATCATCTCTATAGTTCCGCTTCTTGCTCTAAAGAAAGAAAGGGTAGCGGAAAGGAATAAGTGGGATAAAGGGTAAACCAGATAGCACAATGATCCATTTCCATTTCAATTCTTCCCTTCGCTGTCTTCCTTGTCTGATCGCAGTAGCTTTAGCAAGGACTATAGGATCTGACGGAATAACCGCGAGTATGATAACAGGTCAGAATCTGGTCCTTGTAGGAAAACCTCTTTGATGTTTGAACCGTTTTTGTTATGATGGTTTAAGAAAGAAAGAAATAAGGCTTTTGTCTTTTTTGTGTATCTCTCCCTTCTATTTTCTTTTGCATCTCCTTCTTTTTTTATTTCCTGCGCATCTATCTACTTAATCGCTTGGGTATTCTTTTTGGAGATCTTGTTTTCCCCTTTCTAATTGTGGGGGACTTCCGGGGAATCAAGCTCATCAAAACCTTGCCCTCGGTGGGACATTGACTTAAATCGTCCTCCAGCGGCTGAGCCGGAGCCTGCCTCCTCCACATCGGACCACCCGAAGGAGGTAGTGGATCAAGCTCTCTCGGAAGCGGAGGATAGGATTCTGTATCGATTACGCCCATTCCCTCAAGCAAATGCGGACAAGCTGCTTATGGATGGAGGAAGCGCGAGCGATCGCTCAACTAAAAGGGCAGATTGTCGATCGAATGGCGCAATTGGATTCCGCCGCGTACTTTTGGCGAGAAAAAAAATGCAATTATTGGGCCTTACGAATAGGCAAACTGAGTATCCTTACCATAAACTGTCTCAGATGCTTGAGGAATTGTGTCGCGCGGATGCCCACACATCCTCTATCTACTTTTAAAAAGATTTATACTATAAATATAAAAAACAACTATTTTCAATTGGGCACATTGAAATTTTAGTCCTTCAGCTTCCTATATTCCCACCAATGTGATCCCCATTACTGATGGACAAATCTGTCACTTTTTTCTTCTTCGTATTCCGACAGAAGAAGGTGTAGTCTCCCTCTCTTCTCATACAAGAAGAAAGGGAAGAGGCCTCTAAGGACCTAGCGCTGGGGGGGGAGGGGAAAAGTGGGTATGCGGGTTTCCCCCTTAGGAAGGTTTCCTTACATCTAGTGAATGAAGGTCGGAAGCTCTAGATGACTCGATAACAGCGGATATTGCTACATATAGAAGAATGAAAAGCGCATCTCAGTTTAGTTGAGGAAGTAAGCTGTAGTGCTTTCAGCAGTAGGGGAGTTTTCTAAGTTATCATAGTTATCTACGGTAGTCAATGAATTAAGGCCAGCAAGTTCGCCAGTTAGCTTTCCTGCCAGCGAGTAGTCTGATTGTTAGTTAGATTATATCCTCTGATGTTACACTAAGTGATCACTGGAATCATAGATGTTTCTTCATGTTCAGCTAGTCTGTTAGTGATAGGCAATCCAGTTAGATAAACGTAAGTTATCTTTATGTTGTAAGCCAGTAACTTTCTTTCATCAGTAGTCCTGGAAGTAGGACATCTTTTTTGATACAAGACTCTTTCTAGGAGGTGTGAACTAAAGGTCTTTCAAGTCTTCAGGCCATAAAGTTGTTTAACGTACCGATATGTAAAGAGAAAAGACATAGGATAGGATAGTTTATTATACTTTCTCTAGCTATTTAGTTACAGCTTTCACTCAGAACTCATAGGAAACCTCCCAACACTCCTAAGTCATAACTAAATAACTCATAAAGCAGTAACTCCTAAAGCATTCGGGGTAAGGGCACAGGAAGTATAGCAATTTTTTTTTATGGATTCAAAAGAGGAAGTGGTCCTTAGATTCATGTCTAAGTAAGGAAGCCCCTGCAATATCTTTTTTTGATGGGGGGCGGAGTGAAACGACTAGGCTCTCTAAAAGGTATCAAGATAGGGCAATTGGCGATCCCGGGGTCCCCCTTCGTTCGGGGGGTTACAGACCGGATCCGAGGAGAAAGAAACAAGGGAGTCTCCTCTCTTCTATTCTATTTATTCGATTTACAAACTTAACGCAGCGGATAATGCGACAACCGATTGTGCGACATCTATTCTATCTATCTAGACAACAGCGGATTTGCCGATCGGAGAATCCGCTGTTCACTCCTATCGTCTTCTTGCTAACAGCCAAAGAGCGGATTGGCACAGCGAATTCGAGAGCAGCAGATTCCAACAACTGATATTGCGATTCTTCTTGAACTGACCTTTCATGAGGGAACGATATTGATCCTCATTCATCTATATGTAGCTTTGTCTCTATCTATGATGCTATAGATCATCTTGATATAGCAGCGGAGATAGAATGCTGCCTTTCTGCTCTTTCTACCTTTGCTTCTCCCTCCTGCTTGGGTCTCGCTCACGGATCTCAACCACGAGACTAAGAATCATGCTTACGAGGCTATCTCGATCTCTATTGTGCAGCCTGAAGTGGTTAGTCTGGTTATCAAGGAGGATAAGATGTCTGAGAAGGATTAAGTGGTTGATAGTGAGCAATCGGCTAAGGGAGGATGACAATGAATTCTCGTTTCAGACAGCGACGGAGGATGGTGTAGAATTCGAACAACACTCCTTTGACTTGCTATCTAAGAGACTAGCCTGGAGAGATAGGAAAGACGCTCTGCTCTAAAGGGATACTAAAAAAAAGGCAACTCGATGCCCGGATTGACAACTTGATGTCGCAAGATCGGTTGTTAAAAGACTAAAGCCCACCTTCAAGCTAAAAGTCTAGTCGTATTTATTACTTATTCTTTCTTCTTCCGCCATACCCAAGAGTCATTCACTCCCTAAAGAGATTTGAGAAGAGTCACTAAGATAAGAGTTTTTATAGGATTTAACGAAAATAGGGGTATAGTCAGTGTGCCGCTAATTGGCATATCTCTTTGTTGTAGAGACCTTCCTTGCCCTGCTTAGGGCTATGTGATAGCACCCAAAGGGACCTATTCTATTTGAACAAGACCACATAAACTATAGTCATACGGTCAACCGAACCAAAGCCAAAGCTAAATCCTCTGCCCTTCGCTCCTTCCCCGGCTCCACTCCAGAGCAATGCCATGACCCGGTCGAGAGCCTTCCATGCGGATTCCTTCAAAGAGAAAGAGAGTTTTCCCGGCATCAATGCAAAAACTTCCTGGTCCGGGAACAAGAGCAATTCTTGGTCCCACCAAACCATGCCATGAACAGTAGACTCAACAAGAGCAGGGGATATTGAAACAAAGACTCATTCCGTCTATTGCTCTACCTGCCTCCAACAGATTCAATTGCATCGTTTATTCCTATTCCGGCAAAACTAGCTGCTGACTCAACCTCCCCTCGGGTCTACGCCCTCTTTGTTTTAGCATCGGCGATTGAAAGAGAGTTCTCTCCATCTCAGTTGGAAAGTCTATCGCTCTCAGCAGCAGTTCCTTGGTCATACCCTCGGTGATGACTAGCAGTCCTTCCTGATTGAGTTCTCACCCTCTATTGATAGATCAAGAGTTCCGGCCCGGCTATGATTCCATCAACAAACCCGATTCGGTATAAAAGCTTAGCTTCTATTACAAGAATCTATTTTGAAAAGAGCTATCCTAAAGCTTGACAGGTCTCCCCAACTCTGTTTTTCACTCGAAAACCGAAAGCATAAGGATGAGCCTTGGGCCCCCTTTCCCAAGAACAGAAGGAGCGTTTAGATACTGTACCTTTAGGTGCGTGCAGGAGCAAGGACGAAAGGAGAACAAGTCGCAGGAGAAGCGTTGAAGAAGCTGTAGTTTAAGCCATTGATCCTGCAGCTTATCAAAATAAGCACCAGCAGACAGAGGTAGATACAGAGCCATAGGCAAACCTTCATGATCGATAGCCTTTTATGAATACGACCCTCGTGCTCGAGAGGCGGATCCAAAGGCAGTCGCTTACCTAGGAGCATACTTCGGTGTAGCATAGCGGCATACCCCTTTGACCTAGGTGGAAAAGAGATCTATTGAAACCCACCATAAGTCTCTGGGGAGACAGCAGCGGATACAGATTTACCATAAGCAAAAGCGGCTACTGAGGCGAAGGCAAATAAGGTTCCGTTCCATGGAAGGAAAAAGAAGAAATAAAAATAAGAAAAGGTCTGATCAAATATTTTGCTTTCTTGTTGTCTTGAATTGTTATAGAACGGCTATTTATATAAGGTATAGTTGGTAGGATGAAGTGGGATGTGAAGCCTTAGTGGATATAGCAAGTGTGCCGGGGATGCGGCTCGGGCGTAGTAGGTCTGGACGCCTAGCATGAAACAGCCTTCTCTGGTAGCGGCACTATACCTTAGTATAGTCTCTCTCTAGCTTCCAGTCTATATAAAAAAACGTAGTTAGCAAGCAGAGGTCAGTCTGTCTGGCGTTCCCTCGCGTAAAGGGCGACTTTGGCATCGGCTCTCTCTCGTTAGGTAATTACCGAGGCGAAAGCAGCTCTCTCGGAAGTCAGTTTCCCCGCCATCTTAGTGGGACTAGTCTAATAAACTTTCACTTCAACTGCCTGACTCTAACAAGTAAGCAAGTAAACTACCAAGACTAGGATTTTTTTTTGTGGTAACGCCCTTCTAGAATTACGTTTAACGTCCCTTTATGACTTTCCCGATCAGCGCCTCGGGTCGGTAGCCGGGCTCCGGGACATTACTACCACGGCTACTATCGACCCGAGCCCAAAGAAGGAAAAGAACGGACTAAAGCGAGGAGTTCATTGGCCATACATAGTGAAGGGGGATGGGGGTCAACCTCTTTCATGACCCATGGCCCCAGTGTGTAACTTGGTTAGCATTTCTAGAACAAATTAAGTAGGGTTGGTTTTTCGATAGGGAAACTGGGGAGTTAGTTGGCTGTAGTTGAGACACGTTTTTCGGGTGGACGATATGGATTTCTTCGAGATGGTTAACCACTTTTTTCACCGTGAGAGGGAGGTCATTCAGAACCCGCTGGCTCCAGTCCAGAACCGGTGGAAGTTCCCCACGCCGATCCCCCAACGTGAGGCACTTCGAAGTGCCATTCATTGATTCTTGAGCAAGTTCGGGAATATTGTGAGAAGGGGAAGGGCGGCTTTCCGTTCACTTTCCGGAAATGGAAGAAATCTATTCCAGTGTCGCAGAGAACATTATGTCTCGCGATCTGAAAATATCTGCGGTGATATTGAAACCCTCCGCGGATGGGTGGAGGAGATAAAGGAGAACCCTAATCCCCTAAAATCCCTCATTAGGGAACACCTGTAAGATGAGTCTGCCGCTTTCTTTCATAACAGAGCCGGGAATAACGGCTGGCATAGAAGTCTCTCGCACGCAAGGAGATGCATTTCTGGTACTGGTAGTACTGGACAAGCTCTTAGGGAATAATCTCTTTCTTATTTCTTCCTTTTTTCCCATGACGACTAGGAACGGGCAAATCAAAAATTTCACTTCGAATTTCGGACCTCAACATCCTGCTGCTCATGGTGTTTCACGATCAGTATTGGAAATGAACGGAGAAGTGGTGGAACGTGCGGAACCACATATTGGATCACTCCAGTGCGGCACGAAGCCGCTGACGCCGAGTCGGCTCCTATGCCGCTAGCTATGCCCTGCTTGGTCCCCCGGCACGGTGGAGGTCCCGTAGCGCGTCATGAGCACCGGGCTAAGGGGCGGTTGAGCAACTCAAGCGAACCGCCCTACCTTACTACAACATAAGGACAGAAGGGAGAAGGTTGTGAAGGTGGCCTCGTTATCCACACCTCCGGTCAGATGAATGGAGGACCGACCGACCCGGGTTTTCATGAGCGTTGGCGGGTCCTGGAGTGCCTGTCAAGGGCGCTAGCGCATACCCCGGGGTGATCATCACCACCTGCACCTCACATCTCGGCACAGCGGAACGTGTAACCCGCCTGCTGTCTCATTCAACTACATTTGTTCCTGTAATCCATAGCCTAACAGAACGCAGCAGCGAGGGACAACCCGCCCATACAGCCTGCGGGGAGGATGGCACTACTGGCAAAGACCGTCCGGCGAAAACGCCGCAGGCGCGAAGCGTGGTAGGCCTGTGCCGGGGGAGCATAGCATAGGTAGGAAAGGGAGCCTGGACGGTGGAAGAGCCAGGGGGGGCCGGGTCATTTGACGGAAATGGAAGACTTTTCCCCTATTAGAGAAGGCCCTCTGAAGTCAAGGGGAAGTGCATTAATTCTTGGAAAAAGAGGGAGCAAGCCTATAAAAAAAAATGAATGAAAGTGAATTCAATGAATAGATAGAGTCAACGGTACGACAGACAGCGCAGCCTACACGCGAATTAGCTTCCGAGGTCGAGCAGTCTCAATTTCACTACAGGATTTGCGAATGAATGCTGGGCTGGGCCACCTCGAATGGCGTGAGCCGCATGCGGGGAGACCCGCACGTACGGTTTTTAGGGGGATCTGGTCGAAAGACCGGCCGGCGCCCACCCGACTAGAGGGACTGAGAAATTAATAGAGTACAAAACTTATCTTCAAGCTTTACCTTATTCTGATCGTTTAGAGGGCGATCGCGGAGTCACTGAATGAAGTCCTCCGTTTCTTTCGGAGGTGCTGACCCGCAGCGAGGCAGAGATGACTAAGTTACATATTGAATATGGCGACGACAACAGCATGTCGTAGAAGGAGATAACAGGTGGAGCCAACGATCCGCTAAGACTAACGTATCTACAACTCCATCCCCGAGCGGCAGTCAAACGGAGGCGTGAATGCAAGATGCCAGCGGAATGATCGGCCGGACAGAGGCTAGGGCAGCTTCCTTCCCACCGCGTCCTTCCTTGTGTGTCGGAGATATAAAGCGAGTGCACCGGAAAAGAACGGGAACTGGGTCGATCTATTCTATGGCGAAGCATCCGAAGCATAACTGCACACTCACACGATCTTTGCCGAGAGATAGGAGCATTCGGTGGAACCGGTGAACTACACTTGCTTCTGGATAGATGTGTGGGACAGAGGGCTCGTGGTACCTGCGGCCCACCCTTCCTCCTCTGCTTTGAGAACCGTGTGAACGGAGAGTGGGCAGAAGGGAAGGAGGTCCTCATACGGAGTCGCACACTTACTTGAGCAGTGCGGAAGACTGGGGAATGGTTTGAGTAAACTCCCCTGGGGCCGGAAAAATAACAGACGAAGCTTTACTTAGATAGGGCTTTGATTGGTATTTTTTTTTCTTAGTGATTGGAATGGAGGGCGCCTGGGTATGTTACAAAAAGGGAAGGCAGAGGTAGTACTTCGAATGGCGAAACGAAGGGCTAAATAGCGCCAGTGATTCTCTGAGCCGGTCTGGATTTTCAACGCCTCGGTAAACTGGTCGAGATAGATGACAGCACCCTTTTCCTCTCTTCCTTACCGGGAGGGTTATGGCCTTCACCTCCCGCCCGGCCCGGAAATAGAACCCAGCCCCCCCTTCTGATCCATTCATTTCTGCAAGCAGGGGGGATCCAGAGCTAAGCCTCCCGTCTATTGCATAACCTAAAAAAGCGATAAGCAAAGTACCAAAGGTGCGCTCCGCCCGGTGACTAAGAAAGAAATTGGTTTGCGCTTTGAAGTGATGAGGTCGCAAAGAGGGAAGTAGGGCTCCTATTGAAAGGCTTTCCCTCCCTCAAAAGGCGACCAGCTTTCAATACTGTTACGTTACGCTGCCATTTTTCCAATATCATTGAATAGCATGGCCTGCTGGGGGCTAAGGTAACTCAAGTGGGAGAGCCGTGTTATGGGTGACCTTATTGCACGGTTCAGAGAGCACTTGTGTATGTGATGCAAGTGAACGTGTACGAAAAAGCTGTATCTAGGGTGAGTTCTTCGTTCCGTCGTCGACCCTATCTATGTTTCTACGATGGCCCAAGAACACGCTCATTCTTCAGCCGTAGAGAGACTTTTGAATTGCGAGGTACCATTACGAGCTCAATATATACGAGTGTTATTCCGTGAAATAACTCGAATTTCAAATCATTCACTTGCTTTAACTACTCATGCTATGGATGTGGGAGCATCAACTCCGTCCCTGTGGGCTTTTGAGGAGCGGGAGAAATTGTTGGAATTCTATGAAAGAGTCTCGGGAGCCAGGATGCATGCCAGTTTCATACGACCAGGTGGAGTGGCACAAGATCTGCCTCTTGGCTTATGTCGAGATATTGATTCCTTCACACAACAATTTGCTTCTCGTATCGACGAATTAGAAGAGATGTCAACCGGCAACCGTATCTGGAAACAACGATTAGTGGATATTGGTACTGTCACTGCACAGCAAGCAAAGGATTGGGGATTCA